TAAGACCATTCTAATGCTCCTTTTCGCCATGCATAAACTGAACCAACAATTGGGATAAGCACGAAAATGAAAGCTTCTATAAATACGGATACACCCAATACATCAAAACTCATCGCCCATGGATAAAGAAAGACCGTTTCAACGTCAAAAACAACAAAAACTAGAGCAAACATGTAATAGCGGATTCGGAATTGTAACCAAGCGTCTCCCATGGGTTCTATACCTGATTCATAACTAGAGAGCTTCTCTGGTCCTTCACTAATTGGGGCTAAAACTCCGGAAATTACAAATGCCAAAATAGGAATAGCACCCGATATTATTAGAAATGCCCAGAAAATATCATATTCGTGAAGCAGAAACATAAATGGACTCCTATTAATGTGGAATAGGTTGAATTATTCGATTTGAATTTCAATTGTAAATTCATCCAGAACTTCTTAAAGGAAAAGGGAATTTTTTTTAATCAAATAAAACTACATAGTTTAGAGTTTGTTTGCCATGGTGCATGCCTTATTTAAAGATTCATACAATGGAACCCCACTTACCATTTTTTTTTTTATTCCATTTAGATATGGTATCTATATAGGATGTTCCCACCCAAAGAAAACTCTCTTACTTTATCTCGGTTTCTCTTTTTAAAAAGTAATTCAATTAAATACAAAAAAATAGTATAATTAGAATACTAATAAATAAGACTAATTATAGCGTAAGAAATCGTATTAGTATAACTATATTTTTCTAGTTCATTTTATATTATAAAAATACAAATAGAAAATGCATTAATTTAATTCTTAATCCATTTCCACTTTTTTTTTTCAATCAAAACGAAAAAAAAAAGTGGAATGTGTTAGGGCTATACGGACTCGAACCGTAGACCTTCTCGGTAAAACAGATCAAACTAATTATTATCGAAATGATGCGAACTGTTTCAAAGACCCAACATGCATTTTCTTGCATTGGGCTCTTTCATCAACTGATTGATATAAAGATCAGTTAGTCCACCATATTTTTTCTTTTTTACAGGAAGATAATAAGATGGCTCCATGTGTTCTGTGATTCATGATTTGTATTCTGATCTAGGAACAATACCAAAGTGTTTCAAAGAGGGGTTACCTTGACTTAGGCCTGCCTCTGGCCTAGATTAACCTAAGTTAAATGGAATCTCTATCGCTCCGCTACAAGAGTCAAATATGAGACTTCATACACCTTAAAGTTCATAGGATAAAAAGAGGTTCTTTTGAGTCCCTTATACTCATTATGCCTAGCATTGAATGGGCTGGTATTTACCTTATCAATTAGCAAATCAATGGCAGGTTCTATTTCATTTGGCACCTGAATTCGCACTCGAATCGGACCAAATCAAATATTTGTCAGGCTATTGTTCTCTTGTTCCTTCGAATCTATGGAGTAAGACATCGATTTCTCAATAAGATCAATTATGTTCATTGCATAATGGGCCCCTTTGAAAAGCATTGGCGCACGTGTAAACGAGGTGCTCTACCTAACTGAGCTATAGCCCTTGTCATAGACATCTTAACATATAGAGAATTTCTTGTCAAGATCGGATCCCACATGAGAGTTCTTTAATCCGCTTACTTTTAATGGATTGGTATTGCGTAGAAAAAATATTCCACCTATAATCCCCGAGGCGATGGGTCCTTTTTTTGTGATGATGAATAACCTACTTAACTCAGTGGTTAGAGTATTGCTTTCATACGGCGGAAGTCATTGGTTCAAATCCAATAGTAGGTAGAACTTATTAGATACCATCAACTCTGGTATCTAATAAGTTTTTCTAGCCATCTTCTTTTTTTTGTTGTATCATCTAGAATTGATTGTATTCAATTGGCAGAATCAAAATATGGTATATAATAAAGAACCTCTAAAGAACTTCTTTTTCTTATTTTTATGTGTGTTTTTTTTACTAGTAGGAAATAACATTAACAGCCTCTACTCGTGTCCGAGCTCGTCTGAGAGCTAGATTCGCCTCAATTGCTTGTCTCTTTCCCTGAGCTCCACTCAAGTTAGCTTCAGCTATTTCAAGAGCTTGTTGAGCCTCTTGCGGATCAATGTCAGTACTCATCTCCGCATCATTTCCTAAAATGGTGATCTCATTATTACTTATTCTAGCGAAACCACCCATCAAGGCTACCGTTAACCATTGGTCGTTGAGACGTATTCTCAAAAGACCTATATCTACCGCTGTGGCAATAGGGGCGTGGTTTGGTAATACGCCAATTTGTCCACTATTAGTAGATAAAATGATTTCTTTCACTTCTGAATCCAAAATAATTCGATTAGGGGTCAATACACAAAGATTTAAGGTCATTTCTTCAATTTGCTCTCCCCTTCTAAGTTCATAGCTTTCGCGGTAGCTTCGTCGATGTTACCTACCAAATAAAAGGCCTGCTCGGGAAGACTGTCTAATTCCCCAGAAAGGATCAATCGAAACCCCCTAATTGTTTCGGCGAGACCAACATATTTCCCTGGAGAACCAGTA